TGCCAAACAAAATATCAAGTTGGCTCATTTGTGTTTATGTTGATCATTACAGGCCTCTTGAATCTTCTCTTCCCCTATTATATTTTTTTTTTATTTGTTGTTTGTGCGTAATGCGGATTTACTATATGTTTTGTTTACTATTGATAGGAATTATCTTGTTGAGACCCTATGAATCAATTGAAACCTCAGATTCATACTATAACCACGATGATTCAATAAAGCCTCCAAGCTAAACCCAAAGGTTCTCTGAGTAAGAACCGTTTGATCATCACTTATTTAATGAATGGATGGAAGGAATGACTAAAAATTTATAGAAACATTTGTCCTTCGGTCAAAATAAGAAGAATTCTGAAGGAAAGGGAAGAAAAGAAAAATCGTTCGATTTATGAAATACCTCTTTGTTTGAAAATTTTTTGGAGTCCGGTCACGAGGTCTGAATAATAGGTATGAATCATAGTTCAAATATTTCTTTCTTGATCTATTCCATATATTCCGTGCTCCGGATACTAGAATGAATATCCGACGTAGAACCATCTCTATCGAGATGACAGACCTATTCTCTGTACTATCAATAGGATCAATTATAACAAGTCACACACTCATATTCCGGAAATACCGAAACGAAGGAATTCCACGGTCGAACTACCAGAATGATCTAGAAATCCTAGTCCTAATCATTTTTGATTGAAAAGCTAGGACTTCATTGTTCTTATGGACCTAACTAACTCATGGAAATTCCATCCAGTAAAACTGAAGAATTATAAATCTCCAAAATAATAGATAGGAATATGGCAAATAGAGCCATTGCGACCCCCATGAAGGGGGTCGTTCCCCATCCAGGAGCCACTTTACCATATTCCGAATTCAATGGTTTCAATAAATCCCCTGTAATAGTTCGTCTTGGACCAGATCTAGAACTACCCTCAACGGTTTGTGTAGCCATAAATCCTATTGCCTTGATTGAGAGCTGTTGACTTTGTATACTTTTTCATTTTAAATAAATGATCTTATCATAGCGTAGATCCATAGCGGTCTTGAAATTATCTAATAATGGAAACAGCAACCCTAGTCGCCATCTTCATATCTGGTTCACTTGTAAGCTTTACTGGGTACGCCTTATATACCGCTTTTGGGCAACCCTCTCAACAACTAAGAGATCCTTTCGAGGAACACGGGGACTAGTTAAAATAATGAACCTCCCATATTGGGGGGCTCATTACTTCAATTGAGATAATGAAAAATCATTTCATCTTTTTAGTCGGAACCTTAGGCGGTTCGCGAAAAAAAATAGCGAAAAAAAGGATTCCTAAAGTCGAGACTAACAGGAATGTATAAACCAATGCTTCCATAGATTTGATCGCGGTTTACAATTATAGCTTCCGCACCTGTTCATTTCATTTGGGATCATTTCCCGGATAAAGAAAAGGCAAGAGTCAAAAAAAGGCAATGATGAAAATCAAGATTTCTCCAGTCCCGTATATCAAATAAATAAAAAAAATCCAATGGAGGCGAAAGAAAGATAGCAGAGCAATGTTGTATCAGATTACTTGTCTCCTTGTAGTTGGATCTCCAATTTTTTGGAATGCCCCAAATTCCACCTGAGCATCCAAATCAGGATCAATACCAGCAAAAACATCTCTGAACAAAGTTCTAGCGCCATGCCAAATGTGCCCGAAAAAGAAGAGCAAAGCAAACGTAGCATGTCCAAAAGTGAACCAACCCCTTGGACTGCTACGAAAAACACCATCGGATTTCAAAGTAGCACGGTCTAATTCAAAAATTTCACCCAATTGGGCACGTCTAGCATATTTTTTCACAGTAGCAGCATCGCTATAACTGATTCCATTGAGTTCGCCACCATAGAACTCAACAGTTACACCTACCTGTTCAACACTATACTTCGATTCTGCCCTTCTAAAAGGCACATCGGCTCTTACAATTCCGTCTCCGTCTACCAAAACTACTGGAAATGTTTCAAAAAAAGTAGGCATACGACGTACAAAAAGCTCATGTCCTTCTTTATCTCTAAAGATGGGGTGTCCTAACCATCCAACAGCTATTCCATCCCCGTTGTCCATCGAGCCCGCTCTGAATAATCCCCCTTTCGCCGGATTATTACCAATGTAATCATAAAAAGCTAATTTTTCGGGAATTTTAGACCAAGCTTCCGACAAACTCAGATTTTCGGCTAGCCCGGCGCCAACCCTTCGATATATTTCTTGCTGGAAGTATCCCTGATCCCACTGATAACGAGTGGGACCAAATAATTCGACGGGGGTAGTTGCTGAACCATACCACATAGTTCCTGCAACAACGAAAGCTGCAAAAAAGACAGCAGCGATACTGCTGGAAAGTACAGTTTCAATATTTCCCATGCGTAATCCTTTGTATAGACGTTGGGGAGGGCGGACACTAAGATGGAATAGACCCGCTAATATGCCCAATGTCCCCGCTGCAATATGATGAGAGGCTATTCCTCCCGGAACAAAAGGATCAAAACCTTCCGCGCCCCACGCTGGATTTACGGATTGTACTTTTCCGGTTAGGCCATAAGGATCGGACACCCATATTCCAGGACCATACAAGCCTGTTACATGAAATGCACCAAACCCAAAGCAAGCCACCCCTGAGAGAAATAAATGAATTCCAAAGATCTTGGGCAAATCCAAAGAGGGTTTTCCCGTACGTTCATCACAAAATATTTCTAGGTCCCAATACACCCAATGCCAGATAGCTGCTAAGAAGCACAAGCCAGAAAACACAATATGTGCCCCGGCCACACCTTCGTAACTCCAAATACCCGGATTCGTTATCGTTCCTCCTGTAATACTCCAACCGCCCCATGAATTGTTTATTCCTAAACGAGTCATGAAGGGGATAACGAACATACCTTGTCTCCACATTGGATCAAGAACGGGGTCAGAGGGATCAAAAACAGCTAATTCGTATAGAGCCATTGAACCGGCCCAACCAGAAACTAGAGCTGTATGCATTATATGGACAGAAAGCAACCGACCGGGATCATTCAATACGACGGTATGAACACGATACCAAGGCAAACCCATGGAAATACCCCTTTTTCAAAGAAAAAATAGACACTATGTAGCTTTATTGCATTACAAAAGACTATGCTATGGACCTCACTTTTTAGTGGATTATCCCGAAGCAAGGGTGAATATTTATTCTGTTCTGTTGATAATAATTGAACAATTCTGTTCGTAGGAACAAAGAAAAGCAGATCTATTCTATACCCAATAAGTACCAATACGCAATGGGGGTTGGTCTCGTTTTTTGTGATCGAATGCATAGATACTTGTTCATCATTCAAACGATCCATTCGTCAGAATTTTTCTTTATTCATTCCCTCTTCCCCTATGAACCTTCCAATCTATGGATAAAATCCGATAAATGGCACCAATATTATGAAGACAATAAACACGTTTGCACATCAAAGCCATTCCGGCGGTTAACTGCCTTTTCTTTCATTTATTTCATTTTATGCCCGTTGGCCTTCCAAGAGTACCGTTTCGTATTCCGGGCGATGAGGATGCAACTTGGGTTGACATATAGTGCGACTTGTCAGACATATTGGGTCATATGGTATTTCCCCCTTCTCTCCCCCGACCGAGATATCCCCCCTTCGCCCCAGAAAGATTGATTGAATCCTCAAAAATTCGTAGCGTGAAGTACAATTAGGTCAATTTATATTTATTGGGGGTATCCATTAGAAGAATTTATGGTTGGCCCGGACCAATAAAATAAAATCAAGTCGACAGGCTCCGTTCCGAAAATACCAAATAGGTCATGTCATCTATGTATGATTACCACTCGTATCGTAAATGATTCTCTTATACCATATGAGCGATCTCATACTGCCAAACAGTGGAGTAATATGATGAATACATCAAATATTGTGCGGAAGGCATGAAACGACTTGAAAAAAAAAAAGAAGTGGTACTAAGATTCTTTGTCCTATATGTGCAAATAGAATTTGGGCGGATCTTTACCCGGAGTAGAGCATAAACCTAAAAAAGTGGAAGAGGCCTGTTCAATTCAGGAACAAGAAAATTACATTGTGATTTGGATCTCGATGAAACAATACATCAATGAGAGGTTAGTTCGATAAGTTCAATGAATTCTAGGGTTAAAACTCATGTTTCTTGAAAAATAGAAGAAAAAGCCCCTTAGTTAGGAAAAAATCTGCTACGAAAAAAGAAAAAGGGCTAGAATCGACACATTGATTCTTTTTTTGTTTCGCAATTTCGATTTTTTGAACCGTATGTATTCAAAGGTGCGTGTACGGCTCCTAAATTTTGCCCCAATCAACCGACTTTATCGGGAAAGATTCCTTTTTTTAGGACAGGATGTTGATGATGAGATCTCCAATCAACTTGCTGGTATCATGATCTATCTCGGCATAGAGGATGAGACCAGGGATATTTTTTTGTTTATAAACTCTCCCGGCGGATACATAATCCCGGGATTCGGTCTTTTTGATACGATGCAATGGGTGCAACCGGAGGTGTATACAATATGCCTGGGATTAGCTGCTTCAATGGGATCTTTTCTCCTGGTCGGAGGAGAAATTACCAAACGTATAGCACTCCCTTACGCTTGGCGTCAATGAGTTTGTTATTTTAGAGAAGGAGAAGAGAAGATTATGCCTTCGCCTTATGAAATTTGAATATAAAAAATATAAAAGAAATAAAAATATTAAGTAATAATAGCATGGCACTTCAATTTAGATATGAGTAAACTTTTTCAACACGATATGGGTTGAGATAGTAGTATGGAACAAACAAAAGGTCTTTCTTATTTGATCTTATGCATCGGGTGAGCGTCACAAATCTTTTTGCTTCAACATCAGAAGTCTTTTCCTGATATTTATGTTATGAAAGGGTATGAAAGTGAAAAAAAAAAAGATCATTTTTCCTGGGCCAGAAAAAAACTTTGGGATTGTTGAGTATCAGGCGAGATAAAGATAGGAAGCAACGGAACTATCATAGTATTTTTTGAACTCCTACAATACAAAAGAACAAAAGAAAAGGAAGGATAGTAAATGTCATTCAACGATCTGGGTCTGATGGATTTTATTTTATTTGTCTCTTTCTTCGATGGAATGGAAAAAGATGGAATGGAAAAAGAAATTCCGCCGTATGCACTGCACAAAATATGCCCGTACGGTTGTTCAATTTGATCTTTTTCTTTTTGTTATTCTTTATCCCTTCACTTTGCCCGATCCGATGATGATGATACGAAAATCGAGATAGAAGAAGCGTTTATTATGTTCAGGATTATGATCCACCAACCTGCTAGTTCTTTTTTTGACGACGACGACTCAGGCGAAATTATTGTAGAAATAAACGAATTAATGCAAATATATGACGACGTCATAAAAGTTTATGCACAAAGAACGGGCGCTCCTTTATGGGTTATAGCCGTAGACATAGAAAGGGATGTTTTTTTGTCAGCAGAAGAAGCACAAAAGCATGGCCTTGTTGATCTTGTAGGAATCCAAATGGACGACTTATTGGGATTTCGGATTAATTAATTTTACATATTAATATTAATAAAATAAATATAAATAAATCGAAACAATTGTTTTACCTATTGTTTTTCCATTTTGTTTGTATAAAAGGAGGTGAACGCCATGAATAACAGCATCTGGGTTTCCTTCGTTACTCTTATTATCATAGGTTATCTCATTAGAAACCTATAATAGGTATGATCGTTGGAATCATAATTAGATCCATATTCAGATTCATAAATCCAAGGAATCGTGATTTGATCTCCTCATCTCGGTAAAATATGAAATGGAACTTATTCTTATTCATAATGATCCGGTTAGGATCGATCTAAACCGGCCCATTCTGTATAGGATTCAACATGCCAACTATTAAACAACTTATTAGAAACACAAGACAGCCAATCAGAAATGTCACGAAATCCCCAGCGCTTCGAGGATGTCCTCAGCGTCGAGGAACATGTACTAGGGTGTATGTGCGACTCGTTCAGATCACGAGCTAGAACAAATGAGGTGATTTTTCCAGTATCAATACAATAACTAGTACCAATGAATTGGATAGAATGTAAGAACTTCAGTCACTATCGAAAAATAAAGATCTATCATATACCTCTATTGTGTATAGAATTTATGGTTTCCATTGGTGCAAATCCAATCACCTCGATTTGAGATGAAAAGTAATTCTCCATTGGTAGCGAATGGTTATCCATTAAGCGGGGGAAATGGTATTTCAAAAGCAGAAAGATTATGCTCATACTCTTGCAAGAACGGACTAAGAGGGTCAGCTGCCCAGCCAACCCTCTTAATTAAATGCCGTCACTGTATGAATAGATCTCATTGTGAAAAGACCTATTACTGGATAATTCATGGGTAGAGCCAAAGAATGTGAACTGTACAAGTTACAAATAACATTGATTAAATGAGGGAAGAGGCTCCGGTGTATAGAGAGGACCTCACCGTTTAAGAAGTAACCATAGAAACGATGGAAGCCACTATTTATTTATTCATTTCCATTTAATACCTATTTATTATTTATTTTCTACCTAATTTTGTACCAAATATCGGTACAATTTCTTATTGTGAGGTAAAATAAATGCCTGGAAGAAATAAAAATCGTGGTTGGGAAGGTCATAGTAGCAAAAGCCATTGGAATTTTTATTTTATACATCGGAAGAATCCGTTTTGTTTTTAATAAGACAGGAAAAAAGGGGGGGAGGGGGGAAGAATGGCTGAAAGAAACGAAATCGATTAGTTATTCATCAAAGTTTCATTTTATTTTATTCAATGATCAGAGTTATACGAGGATATATAGCCCGGAGGCGTCGAAAAAAAACTCGTTCATTTGTATCAACTACTCAACAGAAAATGAGAGCTTTGATTTCCACTCATCGGGATAGAGGCAGGAGAAAGAGAGATTTTCGTCGTTTGTGGATCACTCGGATAAATGCAGTAACTCGTGAAAATAGCGCATCCTATAGTTATAGGCGATTAATACACGATCTGTACAAGAGACAGGTGCTTCTTAATCGTAAAATACTTGCACAAATGGCTATATCAAATACGAATTGTCTTTACATGATCTCCAATGAGATCGTCAAATAAGGAGATTGGAAGGAATTCACCGTAATGATTTAAACGGAGTTCCCGGAGAATGACTCCGGGAAGGTAGAGTAGAAATGAATATGATAAAATAAAAGAAATGAAGTAGTAGGAATGAACGAACACGTTTCAAAAAAAAAAAAAAAAAAAATTTTCTCCCACTCTTTTTCTTTTTTTATTCTATTACGCTGCAACAATTAAATCTCTTCGCTTTTTCGAATAAAATATCAATCAATCTGATTTTGAATTCCAATTCAAGTTGTTTTGATTCAATTGAGGAGTAGGCCTATTTATTTTCGCTTCGAGGAGGATTTTTATTTTCTCCCCCTGGAGGATATTTCTTTTCTCCTCTCCGAGTATTTTTCTTTTTTTTCCCAGGAAGATATTTCCTTTCTCCACTAGGAGGATATTGATTTTCTACCTTAGGAGCATTTTTCTTTTCGCTTTGAGGAGTATTTTTATTTTCGCCTCGAGGAAGATATTTCTTTTCTCCCCCAGGAGTATATTTCTTTCTGGTTTTACCAGCATATTTATTTCTGATTATCGACTTGATTTTCTTAAGTACCTTTTCATTATAAAGAAAAGGTAATGAAGATAAAACACGGGCTTGTTTTACAGAAACAGCCATTAATCGTTGTTGTTTCAAGGTCAATTTAGTCATTCGTCTAGATAATATTTTTCCCTGGTAACTAATAAATTGACCAATTAAACTCATGTTTCTATAATCAATTTGATCCCCCGGTCTAATTGGGGTAAAACGCCTACGAAAACCTCGCTTGGATTTACCAAAACCTTGCTTGGTTTTATGAAAGAATCGCTTGGATTTACGAAAGAATCGCTTGTTGGATTTATCCATATGGTTTATTCCTTATCTCTAAACGCCTATTTATTCATGCATTTCGCATTCGACCGAAATAGGACTTGATTTGTTTATTTATAGAATAGAATAGAATTTAATTTGTTCCTGTTCGTTGGAATGGAAGGGTGGTACACGCGTTCCGTTCCGTTCGATCTAGTTCTTTATCTCCCCATGAATCGTATGCTTGTAACAATAAGGACAGAATTTTCTCAATTCCAATCGACTCGGTGTATTATGTCGATTCTTTTGAGTAATATATCTGGAAGTGCCCCGCGATTCTTTCTTGAAATCATTTCGGACACAATTGGTACATTGCAAAATAACTATCCCTCTGACATCTTTACCCTTGGCCATGAACCTCCTTTGAACTTACTCAATTCTTCTATTTTCGATCCGAACCAAAGAAGAAGAAAGGAACGAGAAATAAATCGAAGATAAGTTGCTAACCCGAAATCCACTTATGAAAGATTTTGTTGCATTCATCAGTATCAATAAAGTAATAAAATAAAAAATAAGTAATACAAGAATTTCTAACTATTAATTATTCCTAATCCCAGTATTTCATTTACTATCCTGTAGGATCTCGAAGAGTCTACCCTCGACCCACATTTCTATTGATTTCTATTTCTGTTCTACCTCTATTAATTCTATCCTGAACATGAGTTTCGCTGAAGTTCAATCCACTTTTTTTATTCTTTCTCTTCCCTTCCTATCCTAAACAACCGAAAAAAAGAGGGGGATTGGTCACAGAGAGTTTATTCTATCTCTAATCTTCTTCATTCACCCATTCCCATGTCAATAACTAAAGTGAAAAAAGGGGAATACCAACGCATCCGGGAATAAACGATTTATCTCTATCAATAGACCCGCTAAAGAACCAAACCATAGAGTGGTTAGCACTGGTGCGGCGGAGAGATATGTTTTTATATCTCGCATTGAAAATCCTCCTTCTTTATTGGAATACATATAGGATCAGACGCATATGTAGTTAAAGATCACTTGTATTTGTACGGGAATCCCTAACTTCAAATGTATATGTACAGTGATCTGGTAAATGAAATCCACCCATCCCTAAAACAGAAAAAGATGACACTTTCTTCTTGAATATTACCGATCAATATTCATTCTTTTATACGTTTGGTTTCATCATATGTATATAATTCTTTTATTATATTCATAATTTATATGAGACCAAAAAAAGAAGAAATGGCAAGAGAAATCCTCTATAGATAGAGGAAATAACGAGGTGGAAAACAAGACATGGATTCTCTACAATGACACTGTACAACAATTGAAAGGGATGTAGCGCAGCTTGGTAGCGCATTTGTTTTGGGTACAAAATGTCACGGGTTCAAATCCTGTCATCCCTACCTATTACTTCTCTTATGGACAGTAACGAGGGGTCAATTGAGATCAATGAAAATTGGACATAATCTTTTATCATACTATATTATATCATACTATATATGATAGTATATGCAATACATGCAAGATGCATTGGGGTAAAAAAAATCCTTTTTTTGACAGTCGTATTTCCTGTCATAAGAAAGCGCTCTTAGTTCAGTTCGGTAGAACGTGGGTCTCCAAAACCCGATGTCGTAGGTTCAAATCCTACAGAGCGTGATTATGTTCTTATAATGTCGAATCACAATAACAATAAAATAAATGCACTAACTTAAACTGCAACCTGAATTTGACCTCCTGCGGATTAAGGAGGAGGTCAATCAAAAAAAAAGATGTTACTCAATCAAAGGTCCAACTGATCACCGCGTCTGTATTGTAAATATGCAGTTACGAATAATCCAGCCAAAGTAATAGGAATTAGACCTAAGACGATTCCAAATAGAAAAACTTCAATCATTTCAATTTCTTTGAAAGAGGGGAAAAAGAGAGGTAATATTTATCCCTAAATATTAATTCAAATCGTCCATCAATCTCAATAACCAAGAGTTGGCAATTGACGCGGGAAGGAACTATAGAATAGCTGTAATCTCACAGAAATATTCCTATTTCTGAAT